TTCGAACCGTACTTGAGAGTTTCCTACCTCATACGGCTCGGCAATTCATTATTTTTTTTGTGTCCCGTCCTAATCCAATCCATCGAAATGAATAAGATTTTTCGTAAATCTATCCCATTTTTTATCGGCTTAACCAGAAGAGATTAATTAATTTACATGAGTTTCAAACTTGAATTTTGATTACTAATCAGTTTTATCTTTTCTCCCACCTTCAGAAGAATGAACCATAGACATCCTCCGCTATCGGTATAATTTTCTGAAAGGTAACTATCTCGGTTTCATATAGAAATTCATATAGAATCTTTGAAAAAGACTTTCCTCCATTAAGAAAGGGCTTACTATCTTTGGGATCTGATGCTACACCGCTGCTTAATACCTTAGTGGATCGACTCTATCACATAAGTTGATTCCTAACTTTTATCTCATATCATGACATAAGTAAGCAGTTCTTATTGTATCGGCCCAAAACCTCGCAAATTGATCTTTACGGTGCTTCCTCTAACAATTGGATCCTTTATCCATAGAATAAAATGGGCATATCTATTTCTTCATATTTCGGCTTATATGAAGTCTCTTTTTTTTCTACAGCTAATAAAAATCGTTGTTTTGTACGATACTTATGTAGAAAGCCCGTTTTATTTTTTATTTGTAGTATTTAGTTTTACTAGCCTATTTTCTCTTTTTTCCTCTTTTCTATAGTGGAGATAGTCGCACGTAATGACAGATCACGGCCATATTATTAAAAGCTTGCGGTAAGAATGGATTTCGTTCGAGTGCTCGGAAATAATATTCCAAAGCTTTCGTATGTTCTCCGTTGCTTGTGTGGATAAGGCCTATGTTATAGAGTATATAACTTCGATCATAGGGATCAATTTCTAGTCGCGTAGCTTCGTAATAATTTTGTAAAGCTTCCGCATAATTTCCTTCGGATTGGGCTGACATCCGTTACGGTCGTTCATTCTATTCAAAGAATCCCCGTTCCAGAACCGTACATGAGATTTTCACCTCATACGGCTCCTCCCTTCTGTGCATAATGATAATAATCCATGAAATCAAAATGAAATATTCTCATTATAAACTGAGAGGGGCTAGCGTTTTTACAAGAAATCTCTAGCCAACCCTACTGCAAGAGGTATTTTCTTAACACCAAGGGCGTTGGTGCTATATAGAAAAGGTAACTCCAACAATTTTTTTGTCCTCAACGCCCCCTATTTTCAGGAATTAGTCACTTCAACGGTCTTCGATGGTTATACGGGTATCCAAAGTACGAACGAGATGGATGTTTGTTGTCCCAACCATTCTTGGTAGTCCCGATCCCGATAAGGAAAGGGGATAATTTATAACAAAGTTTTTGTGTTGTTGATTCCTAGGTGTAGCGCTTCTTCCCCTATGCCGCCCATTGGTACTAGTAGAGTGGGATTGACCTGGAATACAGAACCCATAGGTGTAACCTTTCGCTTAAGACTCGAATCAAAATGAAAGCGTCTGAGGCTGCATCAATCGAGGATACACGACAGAAGGGGTTGTTCCATTTTCAAACTTCACCTTCAACAAGCGTAGGTTTATTTCAATAATAGTTTTCTTTCTATCCCGAATGAATCATATGGCTTTCTCGTAAAACTGAAAATGATAAAGAAATTCAAAAAATCAATCAAAAAATCAAATCGCACCATCTCTGTAATAGGTAAATGCTTCTTTTTCTCCTGAAGTTGTCGGAATTATTCGTAATAAGATATTGGCTACAATTGAAAAGGTCTTATCAATAAAATTTCCATTTATCCGCGATCTAGGCATAGTTAACAATCCATTCGATAATTCTTCGCATTACCTCTCGGGGGAAAAGAATCCCACAAAAAGGGAATTTACAGTACGAAATAACATAAAAACAGACTCATTCTAAAAAAAGATGCGGGCCTTCCCTTCCACTCAAATTGTTCCTTTTTCACAGGAATCAATAGGAGGAAAGGTTTCAATCCGATTGGATGTCAGCCAAACCAATGGAGTAGTATACCAATGAACAGAACTAGTTCTATTTCATCTAAGTGGAAGAATCAAGGAATTTTTCCTACAAATTAGGATACCTGGAGGAGTTAGTTTTGATTGGATTATGATCCAAAGAGGAAAAAGAATCAAATAATCGAATAATCTAATTATGATTTTATGATATGATAAAATATAGAATAACTATTTTGTGTGCATAGCGTGTATACACTATACAATCAAAATTTTAAAATCCCTGGTATGATTCCAGAATTTATAATAGATCCATGAGGTAAAAGTAAGTAGTTCTGAAACTGGAAAGAAAGCGATTTTTGAATTCCTATGGAATCATTTTATAAATATAAACACTGTCTAACTGGAATCATAGTATAAAATATGAATCCATCAGACGATTCGATTCGTTCCAATTCCTTGGTTTAATTTGGTTCGGTATAAATATTATAACCATAACAAAGGCTACTTATTGATAAAACAAAAGATATATATCTTTTGTTTTTAATGTAATGTCTTTTCTTTTAACAATAAAAAAAGATTTTTTATCCATCGAACCCCGAAGGAAGATCTTTCTTTGATGAAACGTTTTCTATTTTTTTTTTTTCTATTGTTTTTATAATTGATCAGGCATACCTATACTGCAATAAGATGAAGACTGCAATACTATGAATGACTCGCTATTTACTCGTTTTCTAGGTCATAATCATAAGATTCTTTAGGAGAGATGGCCGAGTGGTTCAAGGCGTAGCATTGGAACTGCTATGTAGGCTTTTGTTTACCGAGGGTTCGAATCCCTCTCTTTCCGTACCTTCCTTCACCTAATTCACGAACATTACTCACTGAAATGTATCAAATAAAATAAGAACAATTACCGGTCACTTACCTTTTTGGATCGAATTTTAAAGATTCGAATTTGCTCTATTTTCCAATTGTGGAAAACTGGGGAAATTCCCTTGGTTGACCCCGGTAAGAGAATGGGGATTTGTTGTTGTTGTTGTTGGAACTTCCATTTTATGGATGGAATTTTTGATATTTTTTGAAAAGGCTTTTTCGCGGACTCCTCGTTCATTTACCCAACCGTCGGTTGGGTAAATGCCTTTCAGTTTTTCGATGATCAAATATTTTATTTATAATTGAATTAATTATTGAATAACCTGCTTTTTTGGCTAAGTTTGCTCATTGCTGGGTTGATTAAAGAAGTAAGCGTTTCAACGGGCTCTCCAAAAATCGTTTGGGCTTGATTTCCGGGCATCTTGGCGACGGCACTCTCCACCTCGTAGAGCTGAGGAAATTCTATGTCTCTATAAAATAGAGAATCTATCCATGACTGACAATTATAATCAAACTCACGTAGTAAGTTAAGCAACTCATGTAGTTCTTGATCTACATAGAATCTAAACCAAAATTAGAAATTCGGTTCTAATTTGACGAATGAATGGAATGGGAGATAGTTTATTCTCCTATTCGCGCATACACGCACCATCTGTATCCTGCTGTGTTGGACCCTCATCGCCATCCGTTTCATGTCTTTTGACAATTCCTCTCGTTCTTCTCGGATGCTCTTTTGAGCGAGCCGATCTTCAAGGGGTTCGATCCGGGCTAGGGGGAACCAAGGCTTAGTCCTGGATTGTGGCTCCCCGCGGCCAAAACCTTCGGTGAGAATCCAAACACTAAGCTGATATAACCAAAAGAAATAAAAATCAATTTTTCTAATAGATTTCTTTTTTTCAATTAAAATGACATTCATTACTATAACGATACGAAATCGTCTAGTAAATTTAGGAGGATACTTCATTGAAACCTCCTAAAATTTGTATTTTTCGATTACTCGATTCTATTTATTACTTTATGATATATATGATATATCGAATTACGATTTTTGAATTGGAAATTTACATTAATGAAAAATTAGGGCTATACGGACTCGAACCGTAGACCTTCTCGGTAAAACAGATCAAACTTATTATTATCAAAATGATTCGAACTGTTTCAAAGACCCAACGTGCATTTTTTTTTGCATTGGGCTCTTTCATCAACTGATATAAATATCAGCGAGTCCGCCATCCTTTTTCTTAACAGAAAGATAACGAGATGGCTCCGCGTGCTCTGACTCTTTATTTTTATTCAGTAGCAATACCAAAGTGTTTCAAAAAAGAGTTATCTTGACGTAGGTCTGCCTTCGGCCTATATCAACCTAAGTTAAATGGAGTCTCTATCGCTCTGCCCAAAGCATCAAATATGAAACTTCATACACCTTCAAGTTCATAGGACAAAAAGAGATTTTTTTGAGGTACTTATACTCATTATGCCTAGCATTGAATGGACTGAATATTCACCTTATCAATTATCAAATCAATGATGGGTTCTATTTCTTGGCGCCTAAATTGGGACCTCAATTGGACCAACCAACCATTTGTCAGGCTATTGTTCTCTTGTTCCTTCGAATCCATGGAGTAAGACGTCGACTTTTTACTAAGATAAATTCTGTTGATTACATGATGGACTCCTCTGAAAAAACATTGGCGCGCGTGTAAACGAGGTGCTCTACCAACTGAGCTATGGCCCTTGTGTTTGTGATAAATATTTTATCATTATATAAATTCTTGTCAAGGTGAGTATTGCATAATCTGACATGATAGCTCTCTGATCTGTTTCCTGTCAAGGGTATTGCTTAGAAATAAGATTCCATCTATAATCTATCAATGTGACGGGTTCCTTTTTTTTTTCTTTATGATAATAAATGACCTACTTAACCCAGCGGTTAGAGTATTGCTTTCATACGGCAGGAGTCATTGGTTCAAATCCAATAGTAGGTAGAACTTATTAGATACCGCACAGCCAATGGTATCTAATAAGTATTTCTACCCACCTTCTTTTTTTGATTTATTTTGTATCTTTTCCATACCCTACTACTTCTTATTTTTTCTATTTTTTGAGTTGTTTCTTGTTGCACCAAAATCTGATTACACTTGATTGGATTCAATCGGTAGAATCCAAATAGAATATGGTGTATAATCAAAATTTCTTTTTCTTTATTCTTCTATATTCTATTCGGACGCACCAACAACTAGTTATAAAATTGTATTGATAGCCTCGACTCGCGTCCTAGCTCGTCGGAGAGCTAAATTTGCCTCAATTGTTTGTCTCTTGCCTTCAGCGCTACTTAAATTAGCTTCAGCTATTTCAAGAGTTTGTTGAGCTTCTTGCGGATCAATGTCACTGCCCCTCTCTGCATCATTTACTAAAATGGTTATTTCATTATTGCCTATTCTAGCGAAACCGCCCATCAGAGCTATTGTTAACCATTGGTCGTTAAGACGTATTCTCAAAATTCCTATATCTACAGCCGTGGCAATAGGTGCGTGATTTGGTAATACACCAATTTGGCCGCTATTAGTCGATAAAATGATTTCTTGCACTTCCGAATCCCAAACAATTCGATTAGGGGTCAGTACACATAGATTTAAGGTCATTTCTTCAATTTGCTCTCCACATCTAAGTTCATAGCCTTCGCGGTAGCTTCATCGATATTACCTACCAAATAAAAGGCCTGTTCCGGAAGACCATCTAATTCCCCGGAAAGGATCAGTTGAAAACCCCTAATTGTTTCTGTTAGACCAACATATTTTCCTGGAGAACCGGTAAAAACTTCTGCTACGAAGAAGGGTTGTGATAAGAAACGCTCAATTTTTCGTGCTCTTGCTACGGTTAAACGATCCTCTTCGGACAATTCGTCCAACCCAAGGATAGCTATAATGTCCTGAAGTTCTTTGTAACGTTGTGAAGTTTGCTTAACTTTTTGCGCAGTTTCATAATGTTCCTCACCAACAATTCTAGGTTGGAGCATAGTTGATGTTGAATCTAAAGGATCTACTGCTGGATAGATACCTTTTGCAGCGAGTCCTCTTGATAGTACGGTAGTAGCATCTAAATGCGCAAATGTTGTGGCAGGAGCGGGGTCCGTCAAATCGTCCGCAGGTACATAAACGGCTTGAATAGAAGTTATGGATCCCTCTTTGGTAGAAGTAATTCTTTCTTGCAAAGAACCCATTTCTGTACTAAGAGTGGGTTGATAACCTACAGCGGAAGGCATTCTTCCTAATAAAGCGGATACTTCGGATCCTGCTTGGACGAAACGAAAAATATTGTCGATAAATAGAAGTACGTCCTGTTCATTAACATCCCGGAAATATTCCGCCATGGTTAGGGCAGTCAAGCCAACTCTCATACGAGCTCCCGGCGGTTCATTCATCTGACCATAGACTAGAGCTACTTTTGATTCCGCAATATTTTGTTCATTAATCACCCCGGATTCTTTCATTTCCATGTAAAGATCATTTCCTTCACGAGTGCGTTCGCCCACTCCGCCAAATACGGATACACCTCCATGAGCTTTTGCAATGTTGTTGATCAATTCCATGATGAGTACGGTTTTACCCACTCCGGCCCCCCCGAATAGCCCGATTTTTCCTCCACGACGATAAGGAGCTAAAAGATCCACTACTTTAATCCCCGTTTCAAAAATAGATAATTTTGTATCTAACTGTATAAAGGCAGGCGCAGATCTATGAATAGGAGATGTTGTGCGAGTATCTACAGGACCCAAATTATCAACAGGCTCTCCAAGAACGTTGAAAATTCGTCCGAGAGTCGCCCCACCAACTGGAACACTTAGAGGAGCTCCTGTATCAATCACTTCCATTCCTCTCATCAGACCATCTGTAGCACTCATAGCTACAGCTCTAACTCGATTATTTCCTAATAATTGCTGTACCTCGCAAGTTACATTAATTTGCTGGCCAACCGTATCTTGACCTTTAACTACCAAAGCGTTGTAAATATTAGGCATCTTGCCCGGTGGAAAGGATACATCCAGTACCGGACCAATGATTTGAGCAATACGCCCCAGGTTTTTTTCTTCAAGAGCGGAAACCCCAGGACCCGAAGTAGAAGTAGTAGGATTGATTCTCATAATAATAAAGTATTATATGTCGAAATTTTTTTTGCAAACAAAAATAAAAAAATGTCCGATAGCAAGTAGATCGGTTAATTTAATAAGAAATGGGAATTAGTACTCGATTTCGTTGGTACTATCCAACCGAATCCAATTCAATTGTTTACTCATTCAATGAGTGCATTTTCAAACTTAACCAACCCATTAAAAAAAAAAAAATATAAATATATTCTTAATATAATATATATCAAAGTAGATGAATAAGAATTAAGAATTATATATGCGGAGATGTTGTATTTCTCTATCATTATAGACAATCCCATTCATATTATCTATGGAATTCGAACCTAAACTCTATTTATGATTCATCATTTTTATGACATTGGCCGTTGTTTCTTATTTCATCATTTCTATTTACACTTATTTATTCTTTGAATAAAAAAAGAAATCAAATTATTTATACCTTTTTGTTGATTGATAAATTCCGCATATTCATATTACTATTCTATTTACTATTCTATTTTCACATCTAGGATTTACATATACAACTA